CGTAGTATGGGGAAGAAGTGGACTCTAGAAGTACTACTAATTGAGTTGAGGAATCAAACTGTATCAATTGTTTTATAGATCGTTCTGCAAAGCCTTTTTCCCTTTTTAAATTAAAATATTAAATAAAAATATCTTCATTTCGAAATTCCATTGGATTCTAGTAGAATAAGGTATTCTATGAATAATACTCTTTCAATTAAACAAATATTTCAACGATTCCCATCTTTGTATTTCGAAATGAAAAGGATAGAGATGATAGGAAATTTATTCCAACCTAATTTTTCCTAAATTTTCTATTCTATTTCAACATTCAACAAATGAACTCTTATCCGAATTATATACGGACAATGAGGAAGAACGGACCCCCCCCTTTTTTTTTTCAAAGAGGAAGTTGTTCTGTTAAATGTATACGCACTTTCTATGATAAACAAAATAGTGGTTGTCTAACAAGATACTATGCATAATAAGATCTTGTCTTGGGCGAATCAGATATTGCGTATTTATGACTTGTTTTATTATTTTAGAAATTTGATTTATGCTTTATCGACGCATTTCATATCATGATTCAAGCATTCAAAATCTGTGAGGTTTACTATACTCCTTTTCGAAATCCGAAGAAGTTCCCATAGAACTCTTGTCAATGGCTCGATCAATTACTTTTTCGGAATGCTAAAAAAAAGATTACTTTATTTTTTAATTTTAATATAATATATGCCCATACCATTTTCCCTCATTGATTTGATTCTTGCGATGGGGACTGGGATTCATATTGGAAATAATAAGAAATCTAGGAATTAGAAGCATAAGAGTTACCTTTCAATTATTTCAGATTGATCGGAAGAAATAAATGTAGCAAAGAAATAGAATTGGGTCCTATGTACATTCCATATCATATATGGGCATATATGAAGAGAATATTGTAAATTGATCTATATTAAGCCTCTATCTTTATTATAGATATAGAGTACAACTTTATACACTACAATAACACTAATAGATAGTATGGTAGAAAGAAAGATAGGAATCTTTCTTTCTACCATACTATTGGATCTCATAGAATACTGCCAATTCTAGTCCACTCATTTCATTTAAGACACGAAATTGGACTCCTTTTCATTTTTTTTCTTCAATCATTGATAAGAACTCAGAAGTCAAGTTTCATTCAAATTAATTAATCATTTTGACTGACTGTTTTTACGTAAATGATAAGTAAAAAAGCAGTAGGAACTAGAATGAACAGTGCAGTAGCAATAAATGCGAGAATATTGACTTCCATAATCTCCTCGTTTTTTTACTTCGCAATAACTCGGGATTTAATCCCATAGAGATGATAAATCTTTCGCCTGTAAATTCACTGGATGAATTACGTCTCGATGCGATGATATTGAATCGTATCAATATCATGAATAACAATATCTGAGCTATCAAATCAATTCATCGTCGCGAATTGAATAGTATAACATAGGCCGATCTTTTATCCATACCGAATCAAAAATTGGATTCTTGATCCAATCAAGAATTCTTTTATTTATCATTCTTTTCTCTTCTTTCTTTTCTATAACCTACCCTACGTCTTCCTTGTACAATCAGCTGATGAAGTATCATCAGACCCCCTCCCCACTTCCATTAGTCACAAACCCAAACAAACAATAGAAGTGAAATGGAAAAAGAAAAGAGTTAAGTTCTAAACTCGGTTTTTTAATGATCTAATTTGTTTGGAAGACAAAGAAATGCAATAAAGAGGAGTTCCGGTCTAAAAGATATAATATTCCATCAAATTCAATATTTTAGGGTTTGTTCTTTCTTCGATGGAAATCCCCTAAAAGAAAATAGAAAAATAAGAAGGAAAACGTTATTCATTCCCTTGCTAAAAGGGGCGGGACCAATCCAAAAACCAGACCCAGTATCTCTTGGAATCCTGAATATAATCCTACCAATAATTGTAGGAATCCACATATATATATTTTTTTTCCATCAATCGGTACTAGTTGAAGTAATGAAAATTCCACTATTTGTTTGCTGAGATATGCGAAAGGAAAAAGGAAAGAAAAACGAAATAAAGATCCCCCATTGGAAATGAGATTCTGTCCCCCTTTTCACAGAAAAAGAAAAGAGAGAGACGAATTGATCTTTTTTATTTATTGGATCCGTCGGGACTGACGGGGCTCGAACCCGCAGCTTCCGCCTTGACAGGGCGGTGCTCTGACCAATTGAACTACAATCCCAGGGCAATAAGGGATATAGCAGAAAATTTGATTCTTTTTTATTCCTTTGTATCAGGTATTTCTGAAGGACAAGGGGGTTATACCATCTCATGATAGATTGGCGAATTCTTAATTATTGGGCCGAGCTGGATTTGAACCAGCGTAGACATATTGCCAACGAATTTACAGTCCGTCCCCATTAACCGCTCGGGCATCGACCCAGGAAGAATCCATTTATTTTAGGTTTATTGATAATCCATGATCAACTTCCTTTCGTAGTACCCTACCCCCAGGGG